AATAATATCAGCAAAAGAACGTTCTCCCGTGCTTCCAGACATGCCGAGCTCCACATATTCTTGTACAGTAAAAAATGGGATCGATTCCGTGAAAGATGGGATCAGTAAATGGGAAACTACTGAGATTTCATCTTTGTGAGATCGTCAATATTGTACCGAGGGTGTATTTAGAGTATACCGAATCAGTATAGCTACCCTTCCTCTGACACAGCAACGCAGTTTCACTCAGTATCGAAAAGAAATGGTAGAAAATTCCTTTCTTATTCCTTGTCTATGCAGAAGTGCGTGTGATTTAATAGAAAATTCCTCCAATTCCTTTAGTATAAGGTTTACCATTGCTGGCTTCGGAATAGAAACCGAAAATCTTGGTAAAGTTTGATTCGACGGGTTCTAATAATTCATGAAGGAGATTATCATATTCCCACAATTCAATTAGGTGCAAAACCTAGACTAGAAACCCCCTTTCATGGTTGTAGAAAATACAATTTATTTGATTTTTCTTTTGTTCAAATCCTTTCATTTCAAGTAATTGGTTGGCCGTAGACGTATAGTGGTAGATAATATTCGATGAAAGAAAGAGAACAAACAATAGTTGTAAGAATCAATATGCATTATGCAACCATTGTTGCATTAGATCAAAAAGTTTCTTCTTGGCCTAGCTACAAGGATAGGACTGCACTCTATGATATGGAAAGATAGAATGTAGAACCTAAAATAAAAGAGTATATAGAAATTGCTAGTTTGAAAGTGGAGTTAGACTCGAAATCGAAATAAAGTAAAGGTTTTATTTCTTTAAGAAATCATGGGATATTTTTTTTCTTTTCATTCGAGATATTATGTGCAATTAACCAACCTACTACCGAATCCAGTTAAAGTAAAGAGTGTTATCGGGTCCTTTTTTGAAAAAAAAAAAGGATTAGATCCAATTGAAAAAGAAATGATAAAAATGGAAATTATTTTCAATCCAATTCTTTTATTCCCTAGTTACTCAAAAATTCTTTATTTCATTTTTGAATGAAGTTGCGCGACACAGTTCTTTTCTTATTACTATGTACTTTACGCATGAGTTGCTCACTGAATCTGTTGATCCGAAATCGTGGATCAGTAGATGTCACAGATGATGAATCTTTTTTTTTATACCCCTTTCGCTTTCTCCTTGTTCGCTTTCTCCTTGTTAGTGCTGTCTATAATGATTGATGAATCAAGAACTTTCGATTAGACCTGATTCTTTCAATTGGTATTTCTTCTTATCCTGACTATTTCGTAAAAGTGGAAACTTGGGTAAGTGCTTTAGAAACATATGTATAAAAAAGAACGTATTTCATTTAGTTCCTTTATGCCTACTATAACTAGTTATTTCGGTTTTCTACTGGCTGCTTCAACTATAACCCCGGCTCTATTGATTGGTCTGAGCAAGATACGACTTATTTGAAATGAATTGAATAAACAATTCATTCAGAAATAGGAATATTTCTGTGAGATTCCAGCTATTCTATAGCTCCTTTCCGCGTCAATTGCCAACCCTTGGTCATTGAGACTCATGGACCATTTGATTTCATTTTTAGGGATAAATATTACCTCTCTTTTCCCCTCTTTCAAAGAAATTGAAATGATTGAAGTTTTTCTATTTGGAATCGTCTTAGGTCTAATTCCTATTACTTTGGCTGGATTATTCGTAACTGCATATTTACAATACAGACGCGGTGATCAGTTGGACCTTTGATTGAGTTACATTTTTTTTTGATTGACCTCCTCCTCTTTAATCCGCAGGAGGGGAGGTCAAATTCAGGTTGCAGTTTAAGTTAGTGCATTTATTTTATTGTTATTCTGATTCGACATTATAAGAACAGAATCACGCCCTGTAGGATTTGAACCTACGACATCGGGTTTTGGAGACCCACGTTCTACCGAACTGAACTAAGAGCGCTTTCTTATGACAGGAAATACAACTGTCAAGAAAAGGACTCTTTTTTTTTTTTTACCTTTACCCCCAACGCATCTTGTATATATTGCATATACTATCGCATAGAGTACGATATATACTATCGTGATAAAAGTATCAAAGATGATATCCAATTTTCATTGATCTCAATTGACCCCTCGTTACTGTCCATAAGAAAAGTAATAGGTAGGGATGACAGGATTTGAACCCGTGACATTTTGTACCCAAAACAAATGCGCTACCAAGCTGCGCTACATCCCTTTCAATTCTTGTACAGTGTCATTGTATAGAACCCGTGTCTTGTTTTCCACCCCGTTATTTCCTCTATCTAGATAGAATTTCCCTTGTCATTTCTTCTTCGTCTTGTTTCATATAAATTTTGAATACAATAATATTGAATATTGAATACAAAAAAAATATAAACAATAAAAAAAAATAATATATATATCTAGATCTATATCTATAGATATAGATATTATCTATATAATTATGTATATAATGAATGGATTCTAATTTAGATTATTTATATTATAATATTATTTTATATATTATATTTTATATTATAATTATAATATATAATAATGAATTATAATAAATTATAATATATAATAATGAAGCCAAACGTATAAATAAAAGTATAAATAAAAGAATGAATACTTATTGGTAATATTCAGGACAGGAAGAGAATAGGGTGTCATCTTTTTCTGTTTTAGGTACAGGTGGATCTCATCTACCGGATCATTGTACATATACATTTGAGTTAGGGATTCCCGTACAAATACAAGTGATCTTTAACTACATATGCGTCTGATCCTATATGTATTCCAATAAAGAAGGAGGATTTTCAATGCGAGATATAAAAACATATCTATCCGTGGCGCCTGTGTTAACCACTTTATGGTTTGGTTCTTTAGCGGCTCTGTTGATAGAGATAAATCGTTTATTCCCGGATGCGTTGGTATTCCCCTTTTTTTCATTTTAGTTGCTGACATGGGAATGGGTGAATGAATAAGATTAGAGATAGAATCAATTTTCTGTCACTAACCCCCTCTTTTTTTCAGTTGTTTAGGATAGGAAGGAAAGAGAAAGAATAAAAAAAGTGGGTTGAACTTCAGCGAAACTCGTGTTCAGGATAGAATTAATAGAGGTAGAACAGAAATAGAAATAAATAGAAGTGTAGGTTGAGGGCAGACTCTTCGAGATACTACAAGATAGTAAATAAAATACTGGAATTAGGAATAATTAATAGTTAGAAATCGTTGTATTACTTATTATTTATTTTCATACTTTAATTGAATTGATTGCAACGAAATCTTTCATAAGTGGATTTCGGGTTAGCAACTTATCTTCGAGTTATTTCTCGTTTCTTTCTTCTTTTCTTCTTCGGTTCGGATCGAAAATAGAGAAATTGCGTAAGTACAAAGGAGGTTCATGGCCAAGGGTAAAGATGTCAGAGGGATAGTTATTTTGCAATGTACCAATTGCGTCCAAAAAAATTTCAAGAAAGAATCGCGGGGCATCTCCAGATATATTACTCAAAAGAATCGACACAATACACCTAGTCGATTGGAATTGAGAAAATTCTGTCCTTATTGTTACAAGCATACGATTCATGGGGAGATAAAGAACTAGATTGAACGGAAGGAACGGAACGCGTGTACCGCTCTTCTTTTTCACGGAACAAGAAGAAATTCTATTCTATAAATAAACAAATCAAGTCCTATTTCGGTCGTATCCGAAATGCATGAATAAATAGGAGTTTAGAGATAAGGAATAAACCATGGATAAATCCAAGCGATTCTTTCATAAATCCCAGCAGGGTTTTCATAAATCCAAGCGGGGTTTTCATAAATCCCAGCAGGGTTTTCATAAATCTCAGCAGGGTTTTCATAAATCCCAGCGGGGTTTTCATAAATCCAAGGGAGACTTTCGTAGGCGTTTGCCCCTAATTAGACCGGGGGATCTATTTGATTATAGAAACATGAGTTTAATCAGTGAATTTATTAGTGACCGGGGAAAAATATTATCTCGACGAGCGACTAAATTGACCTTGAAACAACAAAGAGCAATGGCTCTTGCTATAAAACAAGCTCGTATTTTATCTTCATTACCTTTTCTTACTAATAATCAATCTAAGAAATCACTTGAGAAATTCAAGCCGAAAATCAGAAAGAAAAATGCCCGCGGAACCAGAAAGAAATATGTCCCAAGGGGAGAAAAGAAATTTGTCCCGAAAGGAGACGGCTCTGGGCAAGAAAAGAAATATGTCCCAAGGGGAGAAAAGAAATATGTCCCAAGGGGAGAAAAGAAATATGTCCCGAAGGGAGACGGCTCTGGGCAAGAAAAGAAATAGGCCTACTTCTCAACTGTATCAAAAGAATTTTAATTGGAAGTCAAAATCAGATTGATCGATATTTTCTTCGAAAAGGCGAAGAGATTTTATTGTTGCGGTGTACATAGAAAGAATGAGAGAAGAAGAATTTTTATTTTTTTTTTTTGAAACGTGTTCGTTCATTCCTACTACTTCATTTTTAATTTGAATTTCTTAATTTCTTTTTTTTGTCATATTCATTTTGCTCTACCTTCCACCTTCCCGGGGTCATTCTCCGGGAAACTCCGTTTAAATCATTCCGGCGAATTCTTTCCAATTTCCCTATTTGACGATCTCATTGGAAATCACGCAAAAACAATTCGTATTTGATATAGCCATTTGTGCAAGTATTTTACGATTAAGAAGCACCTGTCTCTTGTACAGATCGTGTATTAATCGACTATAACTATGCGATGCGCCATTCTCACGAGTTACTGCATTTATCCGAGTGATCCACAAACGACGAAAATCTCTCTTTCTCCTGCCTCTATCCCGACGAGTGGAAACCAAAGCTCTCATTTTCTGTTGAGTAGTAATTCGGGTAAGTCTTAAATGAGCCCTGCGAAAGGTTGATGCAAGTGAACGAGTTTTTTTTCGACGTCTACGGGCTATATATCCTCGCGTAACTCTGGTCATTGAATCAAATGAAACTTTGATGAATAACTAATCGATTTCATTTCTTTCAGTCATTCTTTTCCCCCCTCCTGTTTTACTAAAAACAAAACGGATTCTTCCGATGTATAAAATAAGGATTCCAATGGCTTTTGCTACTATGACCTTCCCAACCACGATTTTTTATTTCTTCCTGGCGTTTATTTTACCTCAAAAAAAAAAATTGTACCGATACTTGGTAGAAAATAGGTAGAAAATAAATAAGAAATGGGCATTAAACGGAAATGAATAAATAAATAATGGCTTCCATCGTTTCTATGGTTACTTCTTAAACGGTGAGGTCCTCTCTATACGCCGGAGCCTCTTCCCTCTTTTAATCAACGTTATTTGTAACTTGTACAGTTCACACTCTTTGGCTCTACCCATGGATTATCCAGTAATAGGTCATTTCACAATGAGATCTATCCATACAGTGACGGCATTTAATAAAGAGGGTTGGCTGGGTAGCTGACCCTCTTAGTCCGTTCTTGCAAGAGTATGAGCATAATCTTTCTGCTTTTGCACTACCATTTTCCCCGCTTAATGGATAACCATTTGCTACCAATGGATAATTGCTTTTCATCTCAATTCAAGGTGATTGGATTTGCACCAATGGAAACCATAAATTCTATACACAATAGAGGTATATGATAGATCTTTATTTTTCGGTAGTGAATGAAGTTCTTACATTCTATCCAATCCAATTGGTTGGTACTAGTTACTGCATTGATACTGAAAAAATAACCTCATTTGTTCTAGTTCGTGATCTAAACGAGTCGCACATACACCCTAGTACATGTTCCTCGGCGCTGAGGACATCCTCGAAGCGCTGGGGCTTTCGTAATATTTCTGATTGGCTGTCTTGTGTTTCTAATAAGTTGTCTAATAGTTGGCATGTTGAATCCTATAAAGAATGGGCCGGTTTAGATCGATCCTAACCGGATGATTATGAATAAGAAAGAATAAATATGAATAAGAATAAGTAAGTTCTGTTTCAGATTTTACCGAAATGAGGAGATCAAATCGTGATTCCTCGGATTTATGAATCTGAATATGGATCTAATTATGGTTACAATTATGAATCCAATAATAATAGGAATGATAATTCGAATTATCATTCCTATTATTATTCTAGCGGTCATACCTATTTATTATAGGCCCTTTCTAATAAGATACCCTATAACAATAAGAGTAATAAACGGAAATATTAAGTTTCTCATAGTATTTCTCCTTTTTAATTTCAAATTGATTTTGACCTCTATTTCTAGATCGACCTCTATTTTCTATTTCTAGATAGATTTTCTATTTCTATCTAGTATTATAGTTCTAGATAGTATTATAGGCCTTTTCTAATATCTAATAAGATACCCTATAGCAATATAGAGTAATAAACGGAAACAACAAGTTTTTCATAGTATTTATCCCTTTTAGTTTATAGTATACTACTCGCCTCCCTCTCTACAGAATATAGAAACAATTGTTTCACCCATTGTTTCGATTTCTTTCTATTTCTTAGAAGAGAAAATTATGCTGAAAGCGCGCGCCGGAATAGAGACTCTACCTCTATTCCTATAAGATCAACAATGCCATGATCTTGTGCTTCTTCTGCTGACATAAAAACATCCCTTTCTATGTCGAATATTATAGTCCATAAAGGATTCCCTGTTCTTTCTGCAAAAATTCTTACGATGTCGTCATACATTGCCGCGAGTTCTAACGTTTCCAGGATAATGTCGCCGCCTACACCTTCTTCGTCCTCATAAAAAGCACTGATAGGTTGGTGCATCATAACCCTGATGATATAACATAATAAACGCTTCCTCTATCTTCGCATCATCGGACGAGGCGAAAGGGATAAAGAATAACAAAATCAAAAAGATCGAATTGAACAACCGTACAGGCATCTTTTGTGCAGTGCATACGGCTTTACAATGGAATTTCTTTTTCCATCGAAGTAAAGAGACAAAAAAATCCATCAGACCCGGCCAGACCGTTGAATGACATTTACCATCCTTCCTTTTCTTTTGTATTGTAGGAGTTCAAAAAATACTATGATAGTTCCGTTGCTTTCTATGTTTATCTCGTCTGAGACTCAACAATCCCAAAGTTTCTTTCTGACCCAGGAAAAAATGATCTTTTTTTCATACCCTTTCATAACATAAATATCGGGAAAAGACTTCTTTATAATGTTGAAGCAAAAAGGTTTGTGACGCTGAAACGGACTCCCCGATGTATAAGATCAAATAAGAAATACCTTTTGTCTGTTCCATACTACTATCTCAACTCATAACCTCGTGTTGAAAAAGTTTACTAATATCTAAATCGAAGTGCCATGCTATTATTACTTAATTCTTTTTTTCTTTTATTTAAATTCCATATAGCGAAGGCATAATCTTCTCCTTCTCTAAAATAAAAAATTCATTGACGCCAAGCGTGAGGGAGTGCTACACGTTGGGTAATTTCTCCTCCGACCAGGATGAAAGCCCCCATTGAAGCGGCTACTCCCAGGCATATTGTATGCACAACAGGGCTCACCCATTGCATAGTGTCAAAAATAAGCACTCCTGGGACTACGAATCCGCCGGGAGAGTTTATAAACAAAAAAATATCCCAGGTCGGATCCGCTATGCCGAGATATATCATGAGACCAGCAATCAGATTCGAGAGCTCATCATCAATCCCGCTCCCTAAAAAAATTAATCTTTCCCAATAAAGTCGGTTGATTGGGACAAAATTGTATCCTTTAGGAACCGTACACGCACCTTTGAATACATACGGTTCAAAAAATAAAAATTTTGAAACAAAAAAAAAAAAAAAGAATCAACGTGTCAATTCTAGCCCTTTTTCTTTTTTTGTAGCATATTTTTTCCTAACTAAGGGGCCTTTATTCTTCTATTTTTCAAGAAACATGAGTTTTGACCTACTTCCCTAGAATTCATTGAACTTATCGAACTAACCTCTCATTGATGTATTGTTTCACCGAGATCCAAATCACAATGTCATTTTCTTGTTCCTGAATAGGCCTCTTCTTCTTAATTTTATTTTCTTAATTTAATATATATTTATATTTTTTTAATATTTATAAATTATTTATATTTATATATTTTATTTTTTCTATTCATTTTTAGGTTTATGCTCTACTCCGGGTAAAGATCCACCCGAATTTTATTTGCACATATAGGACAAAGAATCTTAGTACCACTTTTTCTTTTTCCTTTTCAATTCGTTTTATGCTTTCCGCCCAAAATTTGGTGTATTCATCATATTACTCCATTGTCTGGCAGTATGAGATCGCTCATATGGCATAAGAAAATTTTTTATGATACGAGGGGTAATCATACATAGATTACCTATTTGGTATTTTCGAAACGGAGCCTGTATACTTCATTTTCTTGGTCCGGTCCAACCATAAATTCTTCTAATGAATACCCCTACCTAATAAATTGACCTAATTGCACTTCACGCTACGAATTTTTGATAATTCAATCAATCTTTCTTGGACGAAACGGAGGATATCTCGATCGGGGAAGAGAACGGGGAAATCCCATATGACCTAATATGTCTGACAAGTCACACTATATGTCGGCCCAACTTGCATCTTCGTTTCCAGGAATACGAAAAGGTATTTTTGGAACACCAACGGGCATAAAACGAAAGAAAAAGAGATTAAGTATCAAGGATTGCTTTGATGTGGAAACGTAAAAACGTGTTTATTTTCTTCATAATATTGTTACCTTTTATCGGGTTTTAGCCATAGATTGTAAGGTTCATAGGGGAAGAGGGAATGAATAAAGAAAAATTCTTACGAATGGGTCGTTTGAATGATGAACAAGTATCTATGCTTTCACTCACAAAAAACGAGACCAACCCCCATTGCGTATTGGTACGTATTGGGTATAGAATAGATCTGCTTTTCTTTGTTCCTACGAACAGAATTGTTCAATTATTATCAACATAACAGAATAAATATTCACCCTTGCTTTGGGATAATTCACTAAAAGGGTTAAGTCCGTAGCATAGTCTTTTCCAATGCAATAAAGCAACATAATGTCTATTTTTTCTTTGAAAAAAGGGGGTATTTTCATGGGTTTGCCTTGGTATCGTGTTCATACCGTCGTATTGAATGATCCCGGTCGGTTGCTTTCTGTCCATATAATGCATACAGCTCTAGTTTCTGGTTGGGCCGGTTCGATGGCTCTATACGAATTAGCTGTTTTTGATCCCTCTGACCCCGTTCTTGATCCAATGTGGAGACAAGGCATGTTCGTTATCCCCTTCATGACTCGTTTAGGAATAAACAATTCATGGGGTGGTTGGAGTATTACAGGAGGAACGATAACGAATCCGGGTATTTGGAGTTACGAAGGTGTGGCCGGGGCACATATTGTGTTTTCCGGCTTGTGCTTCTTAGCAGCTATCTGGCATTGGGTGTATTGGGACCTAGAAATATTTTGTGATGAACGTACGGGAAAACCCTCTTTGGATTTGCCCAAGATCTTTGGCATTCATTTATTTCTCTCGGGGGTGGCTTGCTTTGGGTTTGGCGCATTTCATGTAACAGGCTTGTATGGCCCTGGAATATGGGTGTCCGATCCTTATGGCCTAACCGGAAAAGTACAATTCGTAAATCCAGCATGGGGCGCGGAAGGTTTTGATCCTTTTGTTCCAGGAGGAATAGCCTCTCATCATATTGCAGCGGGAACACTGGGCATATTAGCGGGTCTATTCCATCTTAGTGTCCGCCCCCCACAACGTCTATACAAAGGATTACGTATGGGCAATATTGAAACTGTACTTTCCAGCAGTATCGCCGCTGTCTTTTTTGCAGCTTTCGTTGTTGCTGGAACTATGTGGTATGGTTCAGCAACTACCCCCATCGAATTATTTGGTCCCACTCGTTATCAGTGGGATCAGGGATACTTCCAGCAAGAAATATATCGAAGGGTTGGCGCCGGGCTGGCCGAAAATCTGAGTTTGTCGGAAGCTTGGTCTAAAATTCCCGAAAAATTATCCTTTTATGATTACATTGGTAATAA